CAAGTTCGGGATTGATCCCCAATAATGGATCAGATCGCACCAATATCAATCCTTTTTATTTCAAGGCGAGGATTCAATCACTTACCCAGCATCAAGGGACTATTCGTACGTTGCTGAATAGAAATAAGGAATATCCATCTTTTCTGATTTTGTCATCATCCGATTGTTTTCGAATTGGCCCATTCAATGGTTCGAAATCTCACAAAGTGACAAAAGAATTAATTAAAGAAGATCCCGCGATTCCCATTAGGAATTCATTGGGTCCCTTAGGGATTGTACCTAAAATCACGAATTTTTATTCATTTTACTATTTCTATTTAATAACTCATAATCAGATCTTGTTAAATAAATATTTGCTACTTGACAATTTCAAACAGACTTTCCAAGGACTTCCATATTATTTAATGGATGAAAATGGAAGAATTTATAATCCCGATTCATGCATCATTTTGAATCCATTCGATTTGAATTGTTGCTTTCGCCCTCACGATTATTGTGAGGAGACATCCACAATAATTAGCCTTGGACAGTTTATTTGTGAAAATGGATGTATATCCAAATACGGACCACACATAAAATCGGGTCAAGTTCTAATTGTTCACGTTGACTCCTTAGTAATAAGATCAGCTAAGCCTCATTTGGCTACTCCAAGAGCAACTGTTCATGGCCATTGTGGAGAAATCCTTTATGAAGGAGATACATTAGTTACATTTATATATGAAAAATCGAGATCGGGTGATATAACACAAGGTCTTCCAAAAGTGGAACAAGTGTTAGAGGCGCGTTCGATTGATTCAATATCGATGAACCTAGAAAAGAGGGTTGAAGGTTGGAACGAACGTATAACAAGAATTCTTGGAATTCCTTGGAGATTCTTGATTGGCGCTGAACTAACCATAGCGCAAAGTCGTATCTCTTTGGTTAATAAGATCCAAAAGGTTTATCGATCCCAGGGGGTGCAGATCCATAATAGGCATATAGAGATTATTGTACGTCAAATAACATCAAAAGTGTTGGTTTCAGAAGATGGAATGTCTAATGTTTTTTCACCTGGAGAACTTATCGGATTGTTGCGAGCAGAACGAACAGGGCGCGCTTTGGAAGAAGCGATCTGTTACCGAGCCATCTTATTGGGAATAACGAGGGCGTCTCTGAATACTCAAAGTTTCATATCCGAAGCGAGTTTTCAAGAAACCGCTCGAGTTTTAGCAAAAGCCGCTCTACGAGGTCGTATTGATTGGTTGAAAGGCCTGAAAGAGAACGTTGTTCTGGGGGGGATGATGCCTGTTGGTACCGGATTCAAAGGATTAGTCCAACGTTCAAGGCAACACAGCAACATTCCTTTGGAAATCAAGAAGAAGAATCTATTCCAGGAGGAAATGGAAATGAGAGATATTTTGTTCCACCACATAGAATTATTTAGTTCTTGCATCCCCAAAAATTTACCTGATACATCAGAACGATCATTTACGGAATTTCATGACAGATTCATTCTTTTCTTTTAACTATCTAGTCCTGGTCATTTGATTTGGTAATAAAGATAATAACGAATAGAAAGCAATTAGTGACTTGAACCATGTATTAACGTAACGGTCAATCTCCGGTAGAAGGTTCCGTCGGAACAATTATTTATTTCAGGTACCTCTTAAAAAAAAAAAAAAGAGAGAGAAAGTGTGGGGAGAAATGACAAGAAGATATTGGAACATGAATTTGGAAGAGATGATGGAAGCAGGAGTTCATTTTGGTCATGGTACTAGGAAATGGAATCCTAGAATGGCACTTTACATCTCTGCAAAGCGTAAAGGTATTCATATTACAAATCTTACTAGAACTGCTCGTTTTTTGTCAGAAGCCTGTGATTTAGTTTTTGATGCAGCGAGTATAGGAAAACACTTCTTAATAGTTGGTACCAAAAATAAAGCAGCTGATTCAGTAGCATCAGCTGCAATAAGAGCTCGGTGTCATTATGTTAATAAAAAATGGCTCGGTGGTATGTCAACGAATTGGTCCACTACAGAAATGAGACTTCATAGATTCAGGGACTTGAGATCGGAACAGAATACGGGGAAACTCAACTGTCTCCCGAAAAGGGATGTAGCAATGTTGAAGAGGCAATTATCTCAATTGCAAACATATCTGGGCGGGATCAAATATATGACGGGGTTACCCGATATTGTAATCATCGTTGATCAGCAAGAAGAATATACGGCTCTTCGAGAATGTCTCACTTTGGGGATTCCGACAATTTGTTTAATCGACACAAATTGTGACCCGGATCTCGCAGATATTTCGATTCCAGCGAACGATGACGCTATAGCTTCAATCCGATTGATTCTTAACAAATTAGTATCCGCAATTTGTGAGGGCCGTTCTAGCTATATAAGAAATTGTTGATTAATAATAGGATAAGTCAATGACTTTGGAAACTCCATAAATGGATTGAATCGGTTACTATCCCTGAGTCTCAAAAAAGAGATAAAAATCGCTGGGAATATTATGCGATCGCTTGGTATCCGAAATATACGATTAAAGCAGGCGAGTTGAGAAAGAGATAAGAGATGGCTGAATCAAAATAATTCCTTTTTAAGTTCTATTTCTGTCAGAGGGCAATATGAATGTTCGACCCTGTTCCATCAACTCACTAAAAGTGTTATACGATATATCCGATGTGGAAGTAGGCCAACATTTTTATTGGCAAATAGGGAGTTTCCAAGTCCATGCCCAAGTACTTATCACTTCTTGGGTTGTAATTGCTATCTTATTAGGTTCAGCCACTATAGCTGTTCGGAATCCACAAACCATTCCAACCGACGGTCAGAATTTCTTCGAATATGTCCTTGAATTCATTCGAGACTTGAGCAAAACTCAGATTGGAGAAGAATATGGTCCTTGGGTTCCCTTTATTGGAACTATGTTCCTATTTATTTTTGTTTCTAACTGGTCAGGTGCTCTTTTACCCCGGAAAATCATACAGTTACCGCATGGGGAGTTAGCTGCGCCCACGAATGATATAAATACTACTGTTGCTTTAGCTTTACCTACGTCAGTGGCATATTTCTATGCGGGTCTTACCAAAAAAGGATTGGGTTATTTCGGTAAATACATTCAACCAACTCCAATACTTTTACCAATTAACATCCTAGAAGATTTCACAAAACCTTTATCACTTAGTTTTCGACTTTTCGGGAATATATTAGCTGATGAATTAGTAGTTGTTGTTCTTGTTTCTTTAGTACCTTCGGTGGTTCCTATACCCGTTATGTTCCTTGGATTATTCACAAGCGGGATTCAAGCTCTTATTTTTGCAACTTTAGCCGCAGCTTATATAGGCGAATCCATGGAGGGTCATCATTGACTAGCTTCCGAAATGGTCTTTTTTTTTTTTTTCTCAAAAAAAAGAAAGAAGCTTATCCCAACTCATGGGCGTCTCAAGATAATTGACTCGGGGAACATGATATATACAAATACCGGTATATACGATCTAGAGTAGGAGCAAGAAAAAAAATGTACGATATTAGAGAATTGTAAAAAAAAAAAGGAAAGAGATCGAAAAGATCTTTTTCCTAAGATTCCTGTTTGGCCCATTTATGTCATACCTCTCCAATCGATATTCTATTTATATTTGTTCATTCAGTCAATTACGATTCATAATTTAAATAAGAATTGTTATGTTATCTGTTTCCGATGTGCGCCTAAACAAAAAAAAAAAAAGAAAAACTATATATATTATTAAGTTAGGTAGGTCTAGCTAGGTATATGTAAGGGCTATAAGTCAATCCCCGTATATGTTTCGAAGAATGATTCTAGAATCCGATTCAATACAAGATACAGATAGTTTGTTTACATTATGAAAGAAACACATGTATATGTGCTATTAGATATTCACTAGTTATATATGGGCTACCCATATATTTCCCATCCCACTGAATTTAGATGGATGCCAATGCAAGCGCTTCCGTTTTATCTGTAACTGTGGATTGAATGAATAAACAAATGAAGTCAAGCATATCGAAGAGAAAGAGCGGAGAATTGAAAGAATGGAATGGTTCGGAACAAAGAAATGGAAGAATTAGAATCGTATAGATTTACAAAGACTCCATGGATAGGAACTAAAAACGAGATATCGAAGTAGTTCTGATGATTCAGTAATATTGTCATTTCAATTCAGAGTTCTTAGTTTTTTTTTTCCGGATAGGTCTTAGTGATGTTAAGTAATAATTCATTGGTTGATTGTATCATTAACCATTTCTTTTTTTTTTGTACGAGGAACTTAATATGAATCCACTGATTTCTGCTGCTTCCGTTATTGCTGCTGGATTGGCTGTAGGACTTGCTTCTATTGGACCTGGAGTTGGTCAAGGTACTGCTGCGGGACAAGCCGTAGAAGGTATCGCGAGACAACCAGAAGCAGAAGGTAAAATACGAGGTACTTTATTGCTTAGTCTGGCTTTTATGGAAGCTTTAACGATTTACGGACTGGTCGTGGCATTAGCGCTTTTATTTGCGAATCCTTTTGTTTAATCCTATAAATTGAAAAATACATACTTCAATTTTCTTATTTGATTGCCGTGGGCTTGTCGAATTATATCAAAACTTCATCCCTACAATCACTTCTTCGTTGATACAATATCCCCCGGAATGGATTGATTTGAGGATGAGGAATTAACATAGCAGACCCACTCGATTTCTTCCCTCCCATTCTTATTCTTAATGGAAACTTTTTTTTTTACTTTTAGGAAGTGTTGCAACGAACGAGGTATTTCTCAATTGACATGAGACCTGGGACTAATAAATAGATTGGGAATTTAGAAAAAATGTTTATTAAAAATTATTCATATTTATAATAAGGAAATTCATAATAATAATAAAAAAGAAATCAATAAAAAAAGGGGGGCGAAGTGATACAAAAGGAACTCTGTTCAAATTTGTTAGTCCTATCTATAAGAGGAAAGCATATGAAAAATGTAACCGATTCTTTCGTTTCCTTGGGTCATTGGCCC